AAATACTACATAATTCTTTTCTTCTTTTTTTGTTCCTTGTCTATGCATAACTGTATGTTATTCAATAGATCAATAGAAAATTCCTCAAATTCCTTATAAGGTGTTTCCATTATTGGCTTCGTAATAGAAAGTAAAGATCTTGGAAAAGTGTGAATCAATGGGTTCTAATAATTCATGAAAGATATTATCATATTCACACATTTCAATTATATGCGAAATCTATAAACTCTTTTTTTGGTTAAAAGTTTTTTTTGTTCGAATCTTTCATTTCATTTCAAGTAATTGGTTGGTCGTACAACGTACAATAAATATACTATAATAAATACAAAATACAAGAATAGATAATATTTAATGAAAGAAAGAGAACATAGTTGGAACAATCAATATTCGTGATGCAACAACGGTTGCATTAGATGCAAAACAAAGGTTCTTTCTTGACCGAACTACAAGTATGGAACTCCATGATATGGAAAGACAGAATATAGAACCTAAAAGGATAATGGAAGTTGTTCGTCTTTGAATCGAGTTGGACCCCCCAAAAAGAATCAAAATGAAAGTAAAGGTTTTATTTTTTTGATAGATCGTTTCGATATATCGTAGGGCACTTTTTTTCTTCTCATTCGAGATATTATGGGCAATTAACCAACCTATTAATGTACTGAATCCAATGAGTTAAAAAAAATAAGTAAAAGGTAATATCAGGGCGTTCGCCCCCAAATGGATTAGATCCTTTTTATTGAAAAAGAAAAGAAATGATCAAAATTGAAGTTCTTTTCAAATCCAATTTTTTTTTTTATTTTATTCAAAAATTACTTAAATATAATTTCATTTTTGAATGAAGTTACACGACACAGTTCTTATTACCATTACTTTACTCAACTCACGAATTGCACAATGAATCTGTCGATTCGGAATCACAGGACCGATCGATGTCACAGCTGATGAATCAAGAACTTTCAATTGAACTAAACTAATCCTGTCAATTGGTTTTTTCTTACCGTTACTGTTGTATCTGGGAAAAATTGAAACTTAGGTAAGTGTTTTATCAACATATGTAACAAAAGAACATATCTAATTTAGCTCTTTCATGCCTACTATAACTAGTTATTTCGGTTTTCTACTGGCTGCTTTAACTATAACCCCAGCTCTATTGATTGGTTTGAATAAGATACGACTTATTTGAAATGAATTGAATGAACAATTCATAAAAATGAATATTTCTCTGAGATTCCAGGTGTTCCAGGTTCCTTTCCACATCAATTGCCAATTCTTGGTTATTGAGATTCACGGATAATTCAGATTAATATTTAGGGATAGATCTTACCCATCTTTTTATCCCCTCAAAAAACCGAAATGATTGAAGTTTTTCTATTTGGAATCGTCTTAGGTCTAATTCCTATTACTTTGGCAGGATTATTCGTAACTGCATATTTACAATACAGACGTGGTGATCAGTTGGACCTTTGATTGAGTAACATTTCTTTTTTTTTTGATTGACCTCCTCCCTGCGGGAGGTCAAATTCAAGTTTCAATTAAACTTTTTTTTGTTAAGTTTTTTTATTGTGATTCGACATAACATAAACGGAATCACGCTCTGCAGGATTTGAACCTACGACATCGGGTTTTGGAGACCCGCGTTCTACCGAACTGAACTAAGAGCGCTTTCTTATTACAGGAGATACGACTGTAGTGTAAAGAAAAGGTTTTTTTACCCCCAAACATATCTTGCATACGTATAGCATGCAAAAATGAAAGATTATGCCCAATTTCAATCGATCTTAATTAATCCCTCGTTACTGCCCATAAGAGAAGTAATAGGTAGGGATGACAGGATTTGAACCCGTGACATTTTGTACCCAAAACAAACGCGCTACCAAGCTGCGCTACATCCCTTTTAAAAGTTCTTGTACAGTGTCATTGTACAAAATCCCTGTCTTGTTTTCCACATTGTTATTTTCCCCTCTATCTATATAGAATTTTCTTGTCACTTCTTCTTTTTTTGGTTTCATATAATAAAATCATTTTATACATCTGAAACCTAACGTATAAAAAAAATTTAAATTGATCTTATCGGCGTATCGTATAAAAAAAAGAATAAAAATTTATCGGAAATGCTCAGGAAGAAGGGGTCATCTTTTTCTTTTTTAGGGACAGGAAAATCTCATCTATCGGTTCATTGTACATATCTATTTTAGTTAGGAATTCCGCGTAAAGTAAAAAAAAAAATACAAATGATCTTGAACTACAACATCTGACCATATATATATGTATTACAATAAAGAAGGAGGATTTTCAATGCGAGATATAAAAACATATCTCTCCGTGGCACCTGTGCTAACTACTCTATGGTTTGGGTCTTTAGCAGGTCTATTGATAGAAATTAATCGTTTATTCCCAGATGCCTTGTCATTCCCTTTTTTTTCATTCTAGTTATTAATATGCGAAGAAATGAAGAAAATTAGGGATACGATTCGACGTGACGTGACTAAAATTTCGCCCCTTCCTTTTTTTTCAGTTCTTTAGGATAGGAGGAGGATAGGAAGGAAAGAAAAAGAAAAAGTGTATTGAACCTCGACAAAAATCTGGTGAATCTAAGATCGAATTTTGGGGAACAGAAATGGAAATGTGTATCCAGATCTAGGGCAGAATCCACGAAATCATAGCATAGAAAGAAGATACTTAAATGAAATATTGGGATTTAAGATAGGAATAATTGATAGTTAGAAAGAAATTGTATTACTTAATTATTACTTTATTATTAATTATTACTATTACTCTATTAATATTAATTGTAATTATATAATTACAACACATACAACACAACGAAATCTTTAGAAATGAAAATTGAATTTCAAGTTAGTAATTTCTATTGATTTTCTTATTGATTTTTTTGTTCTTTTATTCTTCTTCAGTTCGGGTCGAAAATAGAAGAAGTTAAGTCGATCCAAAATCAAAAGGGGGTTCATGGCCAAGGGTAAAGATGTCAGAGTCAGAGTTATTTTGGAATGTACCAGTTGTGTCCGAAATGGTGTCAATAAAGAATCGCCGGGTATTTCTAGATATATTACTCAAAAGAATCGACACAATACATCCAGTCGATTAGAATTGAGAAAATTTTGTCGCTATTGTCACAAGCATACGATTCATGGGGAAATAAAGAAATAGATGGAACGGAACGTGTGCGCGATCTTTCCAAGGAACAGGAAGAGGAAGAACTTAACATATTTAGGTTAACATATTTAACTTAACATATATAATATAACATATATAATATACATAATATATACAATACAAATCAAACCCGATTTCATTTTCATACATATATATATATACATACATATGATATGTATTATATATGATATGTATAATATAAACGATGCGAATCAAAGCCTATTTCGGTCAGATCTGAAATGAATAAAGAAATAGAATTTTAGAGATAAGGAATAAACCATGGATAAATCCAAGCAACCTTTTCGTAAATACAAGCGATCCTTTCGTAGGCGTTTGTCCCCAATTGGATCGGGGGATCGAATCGATTATAGAAACATGAGTTTAATTAGTCGATTTATTAGTGAACAAGGAAAAATATTATCTAGACGGGTGAATAAATTGACCTTGAAACAACAACGATTAATTACTATTGCTATAAAACAAGCTCGTATTTTATCTTTGTTACCTTTTCTTAATAATGAGAAACAATTTGAGAGAGCCGAGTCGATCCCCAGAACTACTGGTCCTAGAACCAGAAATAAATAAACATACTCCTCAATTGACTCAAAACTCCAATCGGAACTCAAGCTCAGATTGATGTTTTGTTCAAAAGGCCTAGAATCCCGATTTATTTCTTGTGTTATAAGAAATCAAAAATGGGGGAAGAAGAAATCTTTTTTTTTTATTGAAACATGTTCGTTCATTCCTACTACTTATCTTACTTCATTTTTTTTATTCTATCTTCCCGGAGTTCATTCTCCGGGGAATTCTGTTTCAATTTCAATCATTTCTGTATTTTATTTTATAATATCATATCCTTTATTTGATAATCTGATTGGAAATCATGTAAAGACAATTCTTATTTGATATAGATATTTGCGCAAGTATTTTACGATTAAGAAGCAATTGCTTCTTGTACAGATTTGGTATTAATCTACTATAATTATAGAATACCTTATTCTCACGAATTACTGCATTTATTCGAGTGATCCACAAACTACGAAAATCCCTCTTTTGCCTGCCTCTATCTCGATGAGAGGAAACCAAAGCTCTCATTTTCTGTTGAGTAGTCGTTCGAGTAAGTCTTGAATGAGCCCCAATAAAGGTTGATGCAAATAAACGAATTTTTGTTCGACGTTTCCGAGCTGTATATCCTCGTCTAACTCTGGTCATTGAATCAAATTAAACCTTAATGAATAACTAATTGATTTCTCTTCTTTCAGTCATCCTTTACCCCCCGTCAATTAATAACAAAACGGATTATTCCGATATATAAAATATAAATTCCAATGGCTTTTGCTACTATGACTTTCCCCAACCACGATTTTTTATTCCTTCCAGGCATTTCACCTGGAAATAAGAAATTCTAACGATACCAAATAAAAAAAATAGTGGGTTCCATCGTTTCTATGGTTACTTTTTTTTTTAAAACGGTGAGGTCCTCTCTATACACCGGAGCCTCTTCTTTCATTTTATCAAATGTTATTGTTAACTTGTATAGTTCACACTCTTTGGCTCTACCCATCAATTATACAGTAATAGTTCTTTTCACAATAAGAGTTATCCATACAGTGACGGCATTTAATTATGAAAGTTGGCTAGGTAGCTGACCCTGTTAGTCCGTTCTTTCAAGAATAGGAGTATAACCTTTTTGCTTCTTATAATACCATTTCCTCCGCTTAATGGATAACCATTTGCCCCCAATGGGGAATTGCTTTTCATCTCAAATCTAGGTGATTGGATTTGCACCAATGTAAACCATAAATTCCAAACACAATATAGGTATATGATAGATCTTCTCTATCTATCCTTTTCATTGGTACTGGTCATTGATACTGGAAAATTGTCTCATTTGTTCGAACTCATGATCTGAACGAGTCGCACATACACCCTAGTGCATGTTCCTCGACGCTGAGGACATCCTCTAAGAGCGGGAGATTTCGTGACATTTCTTATTGGCTGTCTTGTGTTTCTAATAAGTTGTTTAATAGTTGGCATGTCGTATGTATATATAGAATTCTAGAATGGAATGGGTTGGTTTAGATCGATCTTAACCTGATGATTGATGATCATGAATTTTTTTTTCTATTCAATATCAAATCGCAGAAAATTCGAATTATGGTTTGAAATGGATTTACATGAAATCCCTAGTATTTTCATTTTCGCCCGCTACAAGATCAACAATGCCATGAACTTGGGCTTCTGTTGCTGACATAAAAACATCTCTTTCCATGTCTTCGGATACAACCCATAAAGGATTACCCGTTCTTTGTACATAAACCTTTGTGAGGGTTTCGCGAAGTTTCAGTAGTTCTTCCGCTTCCAGGATAAATTCGTCTGCTTGTGCCTCATAAAAAGAACTAGCAGGTTGGTGAATCATAACCCTGATGATATTGATATAGCATCATGAAGGGTTCTTCTATCTTGCATGATTGGGCTAAAGTAAGGGATAAAAAAAATATAAGAAAAAAGAATAGAATTGTACAACCGTACAGGCATCTTTTGTGCATACGGCTCTACAATGGAATTTACTTTTTCTTTTTCTTCTCTTCTATTCTATTGAAGAAAGAAATAGAATCCATCCGATCCGGATCGTTGAATGATCCATTTACCACCCTTCCTTTCGTAGGAGTAAAAAAAATACTATGATGGTTCTGTTGCTTTATATATTTATTTTGTCTGTGATTTAGCAATCCCAAAGTTCCTTTCTGATACGATCAAATAAGGAAAAAATGATCTTTTTTTTTTTTCATTTTTGTACTTTTTCTTTCATAACATAAATATCAGAAAGAGAATTCTGGTGTGAAAAAGAATGGTTTGTGACGCTGAAATGTACCCCCGACACATAAGATCAAATCCGAAATGATCTCTATTTCATACTACTATCTCGACATAAAATCTCATGTTATGAAAAAAACAATAATGGTTTGCTCATATCGAACTCGAAGTGCCATGCTATTATTACTTATTATTCATATTCAATATGGCGAAGGCATAGTCTTCCTTTTTTTTTTTTTTCAAATAAAAAAACTCATTGGCGCCAAGCGTGAGGGAATGCTAGACGTTTGGTAATTTCTCCTCCGACCAGAATGAAAGATCCCATTGAAGCGGCTAATCCCATGCATATTGTATGCACATCGGGTGGCACAAATTGCATAGTATCATAAATGGCTATTCCTGGTATTACCCATCCGCCGGGAGAGTTTATAAATAAATAAAGATCCCTAGTATCATCTTCTATACTGAGATATACCATGAGACCAACAAGTTGATTCGAGATCTCGCTATCAACTTCATGGCCTAAAAAAAGTAATCTTTCTCGATAAAGTCGGTTGATTAGGACAAAATTGGTTCCCTTAGGAACCGTACGTGCACCTTTGGATGCATACGGTTCAAAAAAAAATTGCGAAAAAAAGAATCAATGTGTCGATTCCAGTTCTATTTCTTTTTTTTTTCTGTAACAGGTTTTTGTTTTTCTAATGAAGGGGGTTTTCTTCTTCTATTTTTCAAAAAACATAAGATGAGTTTTTGTTCCCTTACCTATAAAAAAAAAAGAATTCACTGAACTTATTGAACTAACCTCTCATTGATGTATTGTTTCATCGAGATTCAAATCACGATGTCATTTTATTGTTCCTGAATGGGCCCTTTCCATTTTTTTAGGTTCATGTTTGTTCTACTCCGGGAAAAGATCTGCCCGAATTCTATTTGTACATATAGGGCAAATGATCTCAGTACCACTTTTTTTGTTACGACTTCTTTTTCAATTTGTTTCATGTCTTCTCCAAACTATTCGATGTATTCATCATACTATTCCATTGGTTGGCAGTTTGAGATCGCTCCTATAGTAAGTATAAGAATCGTTTATGATACAAGTGGTAATCGTACATATATTATCAATTTGTTACCAATTTGGTATTTTCTGAACGGAGCCTAGAGACTTTTTTTTATCAGTCCAAGTCAACCATAAATTCTTCTAATTGATAATATTGATCCCCAATATAAATTGATCTAATTGTACTTCACGCTCCAAATGATTGATGGTTCACTCAATCTCAATACAATATTTCTTGGGCGAAACAGAGGATATCTCGATCGGGGGAGAGAACGGGTAAATCCCATATGACCCAATATGTCTGACAAGTCGCACTATACGTCAACCCAAACTGCATCTTCCTCTCCAGGACTCCGAAAAGGTACTTTTGGAACACCAATGGGCATTAAATTAAAGAAAAAAAATTAAGTACTATACTTCACTTTAATATGGAAACGTAACAATGGGTTTATTGTCTTCATCCTTTTTTCTGTTTATTCTATTTTCTAGATAGATTGATTGGAAGGTTTATAGAGTAAGATAGAATGAATAAAGAAAAATTTTAACGAACGGAGCAATCGATCGTTCGAATGATAAACAAGTATCTATGCATTCGTTCCCACAAAATGGTACCAATTCTCCCATTGCGTATTGGTACTTATCGGGTATAGAATAGATCTGCTTCTCTTTGTTCTTATGAACAGAATTGTTCCGTTATTTTCAATGGAACGGAATAAATATTAATTCTTTTTCATACAGAATCCACTGAAAGGGTTAGGTACTTAGGTACATAGTATAGTCCTTTCCAATGCGATAAAATAAGGTGACATAGTGTCTATTTATCTTTGATAAAGGGGTATTTCCATGGGTTTGCCTTGGTATCGTGTTCATACTGTCGTATTGAATGATCCCGGTCGATTGCTTTCTGTCCATATAATGCATACAGCTCTAGTTTCTGGTTGGGCCGGTTCGATGGCTCTATACGAATTAGCGGTTTTTGATCCCTCTGACCCTGTTCTTGATCCAATGTGGAGACAAGGTATGTTCGTTATACCCTTCATGACTCGTTTAGGAATAACCAATTCGTGGGGTGGTTGGAGTATTTCAGGAGGAACTATAACGAATCCGGGTATTTGGAGTTATGAAGGTGTCGCAGGGGCACATATTGTGTTTTCTGGCTTGTGCTTCTTGGCAGCTATCTGGCATTGGGTGTATTGGGATCTAGAAATATTCTGTGATGAGCGTACGGGAAAACCTTCTTTGGATTTGCCCAAGATCTTTGGAATTCATTTATTTCTCTCAGGGGTGGCTTGCTTTGGCTTTGGCGCATTTCATGTAACAGGTTTGTATGGTCCTGGAATATGGGTGTCCGATCCTTATGGACTGACTGGAAAAGTACAATCTGTAAATCCAGCGTGGGGCGCGGAAGGTTTTGATCCTTTTGTTCCGGGAGGAATAGCCTCTCATCATATTGCAGCGGGTACATTGGGCATATTAGCAGGTCTATTCCATCTTAGTGTCCGTCCGCCTCAACGTCTATACAAAGGATTACGTATGGGAAATATTGAAACTGTACTTTCCAGTAGTATCGCTGCTGTTTTTTTTGCAGCTTTCGTTGTTGCTGGAACTATGTGGTATGGTTCAGCAACTACCCCAATCGAATTATTTGGTCCCACTCGTTATCAGTGGGATCAGGGATACTTTCAGCAAGAAATATATCGAAGAGTTAGCGCCGGACTAGCCGAAAATCTGAGTTTATCGGAAGCTTGGTCTAAAATTCCCGAAAAATTAGCTTTTTATGATTACATTGGTAATAATCCGGCAAAAGGGGGATTATTCAGAGCAGGTTCAATGGACAACGGGGATGGAATAGCTGTTGGATGGTTAGGACACCCCGTCTTTAGAGATAAAGAAGGGCGCGAGCTTTTTGTACGTCGTATGCCCACTTTTTTTGAAACATTTCCGGTAGTTTTAGTAGATGGAGACGGAATTGTGAGAGCCGATGTTCCTTTTAGAAGGGCAGAATCAAAGTATAGTGTTGAACAAGTAGGTGTAACTGTCGAGTTCTATGGTGGCGAACTCAATGGAGTTAGTTATAGTGATCCTGCTACTGTAAAAAAATACGCTAGACGTGCCCAATTAGGTGAAATTTTTGAATTAGATCGGGCTACTTTGAAATCCGATGGTGTTTTTCGTAGCAGTCCAAGGGGTTGGTTCACTTTTGGGCATGCTACGTTTGCTTTGCTCTTCTTTTTTGGACACATTTGGCATGGTGCTAGAACCTTGTTCAGAGATGTTTTTGCTGGTATTGATCCAGATTTGGATGCTCAAGTGGAATTTGGAGCATTTCAAAAAATTGGGGATCCAACTACAAGGAGACAAGTAGTCTGATACAACATTGCTCTGGTATCTTTCGCCTCTATTTTTTTGATTTGATATAAGGTACCGGAGAAATCTTGATTTGAATCACCATTTATTCTTTGACTCTTTACTTTTCTTTATATGGTAAATGATCCCAAATGAATAGGTGTGGAAGCTATAATTGTAAACCACGATCGAATCTATGGAAGCATTGGTTTATACATTCCTTTTAGTCTCGACTTTAGGGATAATTTTTTTCGCTATCTTTTTTCGAGAACCGCCTAAGGTTCCGACTAAAACTAAAAAAATGAAATAATTTTTCATTATCTCAATTGAAGTAATGAGCCTCCCAATATGGGAGACTCATTACTTCAACTAGTCCCCGTGTTCTTCGAATGGATCTCTTAGTTGTTGAGAGGGTTGCCCAAAAGCGGTATATAAGGCGTACCCAGTAAAGCTTACAAGTAAACCAGATATGGAGATGGCGACTAGGGTTGCTGTTTCCATTTTTAGATAATTTCAAGATCACAATGGATCTACGATAAGATCGTTTATTTACAACTACAACGAAATGGTATACAAAGTCAACAGATCTCAACCAATGAATAGTATTTTATGGCTACACAAACCGTTGAGGGTAGTTCTAGATCTGCGCCAAGACGAACTACTGTAGGGAATTTATTGAAACCATTGAATTCGGAATATGGTAAAGTAGCACCGGGCTGGGGGACTACACCACTTATGGGGGTCGCAATGGCTCTATTTGCGATATTCCTATCTATTATTTTGGAAATTTATAATTCTTCCGTTTTACTGGATGGAATTTCAATGAGTTAGGTTCATAAGAACTAGAAAGTCCTAGTTTTTCAATCAAAAAAATGACTTTACTTAACTTAAGAAAGACTCGGATTTCTAGACCATTCTGGTAGTTCGACCGTGAGATTTATTTGTTTCGGTATTTCCGGAATATGAGTGTGTGACTTGTTATAATCGATCCTATTGATAATACAGAAAATGGGCCTGTCATCTCTATCAAGATGATTCTACCTCGTCGGATATTTATTCTAGTATCTGGAGCACGGAATATATAGAATAGATCAAGAAAAGAAATATTTGAACTATGATTCATACCTACTATTTACTATTCAGACTTCGCAACCGGACTCAAAAAAAAATTCAAATAGGTATTTCCTAAATCAAACGATTTTTCTTCTTTCAGTTTGAACAAAGGACAAATGTTTCTCTAGATTTTGTTGAGTCATTACATCCATTCATTGAATAAGTGATCATCAAACGGTTCTTACTCAGAGAACCTTTGAGTTTAGCTTGAGGCTTTGCTTGATTAAATCATCGTGGTTCTAGTATGAATCTGAGGTTTCAATTGATTCATAGGGTCTCAACAAGGGAATCCCTATCAATAGCAAAACTATTGTTAATCTGCATTACGCACAAAAAACAACAAATCAAATAACAAATAAAAAAATAAATAGGGAAGAGAAGATTCAAGAGGCCTGTAACGATCAACATAAAGAAAGACGGATGAGCCAACTTGATATTTTTGGCATTATCATCACAAAGAAGAGATTCCGGATTTTTGTTACTTCGTATCTTTGGGGCAAATCGAATCAAGTGGCTAAGAAGTTTTGAACTTTCTATTACATATCCGTTGAAATCAGTATTTGTGTGTTTCCGCTTGAGCCGTACGAGATGAAATTCTCATATACGGTTCTCAGAGGGGGAATTCCTTTGGATTACCTATCTCAATAAGGTATATGATTGGTTTGAGGAACGTCTCGAGATTCAGGCGATTGCGGATGATATAACTAGTAAATATGTTCCTCCTCATGTCAACATATTTTATTGTTTAGGGGGGATCACACTTACTTGTTTTTTAGTACAAGTAGCTACAGGTTTTGCTATGACTTTTTACTATCGTCCAACCGTTACAGAAGCTTTTTCCTCTGTTCAATACATAATGACTGAGGCCAATTTTGGTTGGTTAATTCGATCAGTTCATCGATGGTCAGCAAGTATGATGGTTCTAATGATGATCCTGCACGTATTTCGTGTATATCTCACAGGTGGATTTAAAAAACCCCGCGAATTAACTTGGGTTACAGGTGTGGTTTTAGCTGTATTGACTGCATCTTTTGGTGTAACTGGTTATTCCTTACCTCGGGACCAAATTGGTTATTGGGCAGTAAAAATCGTGACAGGTGTACCTGAAGCTATTCCTGTAATAGGATCGCCTTTGGTAGAGTTATTACGTGGAAGTGCTAGTGTGGGCCAATCCACTTTGACTCGTTTTTATAGTTTACACACTTTTGTATTGCCTCTTCTTACTGCCGTATTTATGTTAATGCACTTTCCAATGATACGTAAGCAAGGTATTTCGGGTCCTTTATAGAGAAGACAGATCATAGCATAGATATTTGTAATTGATCATATATCATATCGGGAAGGAACAATACTATTTCATTGCTACAAATATGGATTCATTGCTACAAATATGGATTATTGAAAAAATAAGACATGTTATTTGGATACTTCTCTTCAACTCCGAAGTATTGTATTTCTTAATTGATACGAATAGTTGAAGTGGATTTTCCGAAGAGAGGATGGATTATGGGAGTGTGTGACTTGAACTATTAATTGGGCCATGCAGATATATGATTTTATCCGCCACGTTGGAATTCATAACCAAATGTGTCTCCGCATCCAACCACCACGTAAGTCCCCCTATGTAGCAGAGGATAGGCAGGTTCGCTTGAGGAGAATCTTTTCTATGATCATACCCGAATCATGTCATGCATGAACAGGCTCCGTAAGATCCCGTAGAATAGAATAAGTGATGTGGCATGATCCAATGTTCTATCTATTCCACTTACTTAATTTTATTTATAGTGTAGAAATGCATTCATTTCCTCTGCATCGATCCCGATCTATGATACTATCGGAGTGAAATAAGGGATCTAAGGAAGAACAGCGGCTAGACTTTATTAGTAACAAGTAAATACTTTGTATGTAAGAAAATCGAGATGTTGTGGGGATAAACACCAATCAAAAGACATGAGACAATCCAAAAAGCACTTGATCATGATCAAATTTGTAAGCC